TTGGGAAGGAAGCTTTAGTTAATGTCCCTAATGGGCGGGCCTAGCCCGCCAAAAGAGAAATGATTTTTTGAGTGCTAGAACACGTACACGTACACGTACACGTACACGTACACGTACACGTACACGTACACGTACACGTACACGTACACGTACACGTATGTCCTGGAACCATTAAGTTCATGTACAATGCTTGTCCCCCCATGAGGGAATGAGTTGCTGGTTAGGGTTGACACTCCGTTATGTCCTGCTTACATGAAACGAATGTCCCGGCTCATAATTATGAGGATGGAGGAGGTACATCGAGGTGCTCGTCTACTATTTTAGGTTTGATTTATGGCCCGCCGCGGCCCAGGTGAATCCAAGCATACCCCAAAAAATAAAGATACCAAATGCATGACACCACAGTTATGTGTGAGCATGGGCTGATTAGTCATTAGTCCATCGAGATGTCTTATTTAAGGGGAACGTGTGGGCGATTTTAGGTTTTATGGCCCTGAAGTAAGAACCAGATGTCAGTTATAGTTTCAGGCTAGTGACCCCCAAGTGTAATGGGCTCAGAGCAAGAAGGGGGATCCGTATTGGGCGGGTTGCTGGTTTCACGGAGGATGGTAGATTAAGAGACCTACTGGGGAGGGGGATAGTCATGGTTTGATGGGTTGGATGTCAGTTTGGGTTGGATGGTTTATGTACGATAAAGGATAATATGTGCTATGTATGATTAAGGATTTAATGTAGTGGTGAATATTCGTGTTGTTGAGAAGTGTTAGTTGATTAAGCAGGTTATGTCTTATGTACGATAAATGGTTTTATGTACTGTTGAATATGCATGGGGATGATAGGTTAATGTACGATTAAGCATAAATGTACTATGTACTGTTATGGGGTATATGTACTGTACCATTATTAATGGGGAGGTGCATAAAATGCACGATATACATAGGGCACACGACGTGTGCCCTGGTGTAGGTTGTTGTGCAGAGAGTAGTTTAAGAAGAATTTCAGCTTTGGGTGCTGATAGTGGGATGTCAGATTTCCCCTCTTTGATGCCCTAGGAAGGGTTCATGCTTCATTCCTGGTTTACAAGACCAGGGTAATAATTATACTACAAGGACCTTCATTTGAGTAATTTATTCTCAATTAGGCTGCAGATTGGCATGAGAACAAGGATTAGAAAGAAGTAGAGGAATGATGCTAGCTGGCCGATGATGATAAAGGGATGTTCTACGGGTTGTCCTCCAATTCACGTGAGTGTGAGTAGGTCTGCTACAAGGATTCAGAAAAGGGTTTGACTGATAGGTCGGAATATCATGCTGCGTTGTTTTGATGTATGGAGGAGGGGCATGGCGGCTAGAATGGCAATTGATAGGACGAGGGCTAGGACGCCCCCTAGTTTGTTGGGGATGGAGCGGAGAATGGCGTAGGCGAATAGGAAGTACCACTCTGGTTTAATATGTGGTGGGGTGCTAAGTGGGTTAGCGGGGGTGTAGTTGTCTGGGTCTCCTAGTAGGTCTGGGGAGAATAGCACTAGGGTGAGGAGGAGGGAGATTAGGAGCAAGAAGCCGAGGGTGTCTTTAATTGTGTAGTAAGGGTGGAAGGGGATTTTATCTGCGTCGGAGATGATGCCTGTGGGGTTGTTTGAGCCTGTTTCGTGGAGGAAGAGTAGGTGGACTATCACTAGGGCGGCGACGATGAATGGGAGGATGAAGTGGAAGGCAAAGAATCGAGTTAGTGTAGCTTTGTCCACGGAGAAGCCTCCTCAGATTCATTGGACAAGGTCGGTGCCAATGTAGGGGATGGCTGATAGGAGATTGGTAATTACGGTTGCCCCTCAGAATGATATTTGTCCTCAGGGCAGGACGTATCCTATGAAGGCAGTTGCTATGACTGCAAATAGTAGTAGGATGCCAATGTTTCATGTTTCTGAGTAGGTGTAGGAGCCATAGTAGATGCCTCGGCCTACGTGTAGGAATAGGCAGATGAAAAATATTGAGGCGCCGTTTGCGTGTATATACCGGATGATTCAGCCGTAGTTTACATCTCGGCAAATGTGGGTGACTGATGAAAATGCGGTGAGTGTATCTGATGTGTAATGTATAGCTAAGAATAGGCCGGTAATGATTTGGATGCCTAAACATAGTCCTAGGAGCGAGCCGAAGTTTCATCATGCGGAGATATTTGAGGGGGCTGGGAGGTCGATTAGGGAGTGGTTAATGATTTTTATTAGGGGGTGGGTTTTTCGGATGTTGGTCATTAAGTTCTTATAGTTGAGGTACAACAGTGGTTTTTCATATCACTAGCCATGGTTAGAATCCATGTAAGAATTATGACATATTATGTGTTGTTGTTAAGTGTGTTATTTGTTGCGGGTTTTGTGGGGTTTTCGTCTAAGCCATCCCCTATCTATGGGGGTTTTGGTTTAATTGTAAGTGGGGGTGTTGGGTGTGGAATTATTTTGAGTTATGGTGGGACGTTTTTAGGGTTGATAATGTTTTTGGTGTATCTAGGGGGTATGCTGGTAGTGTTTGGGTACACTACTGCAATGGCTACAGAGGAGTACCCTGAGACTTGAGGGTCAAATATGGCGGTTTTAGGGGCGTTAGTTGCAGGCTTGGTGATGGAGTTAGTACTTGTGGGCTTGTTTGTGGGGGATGGTTTGGCTGGTTGAGGTGTAGAGTTGGTGGGTTCTGAAGATTTAGGAATGTTTGGGGGTGAGGAAGGGGGTTATGTTCGGGAGGATTCAATGGGGGTTGCTGCTTTATATGGTAGTGGTGGATGGTTGATACTATTGGCGGGGTGGATGTTGTTTGTTAGTATTTTTGTTGTGATTGAGGTTACTCGGGGGTTTAGATTAGGATGAAAGCAGCTAGGACGATTGAGATTAAGGACGCGATGAAGTAAAGCTTGATTAGTCCTTTTTGTGTTGAGACTAGGGAGGACATGTTTATTTGGATATCAGCGATTGTTTTGGGGATTGCTTTTTCAGTTCATGTTAGATCTAGATTTATAGTTGCGGTGTTAAGGCTGAATAAAAGACTGGCGTGAGGGATTAGGCGGTGCATGGTTGTGGGAAAGAAGCCTAGGAGGTTGGAGAAGTAGAATGGTTTGGTGCGTGGGCTAAGTTTTAGGTTTAGTGTTAATTGGTTAAGCTCCATAGCTAGTATAAAGCCTAGGATAGTAACTAGTAGGGCTGAAGTTTTTATGTAGGGTGGTATGGTTATTGGGGGTACGGTGTGAGGTTGAATGAGGTTTGAAATGAGGAAGCCTGCGAAAATACTTCCTAAGGCTAGGCGTTTAATTGAGTTTATTAGGAGGGAGTTATTTTCGTTAATGGTGATTACGGGTGGGAAGCGGGGTTGGTTGAGTAGGGCGAAGAAGATGATTCGGGTGCTGTAGATGGCTGTTATAGAGGTGGCGGTGAGTGTTAGTAGTAGGGCTCAGGCGTTTGTATATGATGTATTGGCTGCTTCGATGATTAGGTCTTTTGAATAAAATCCTGTTAGGAATGGCATGCCTGTTAATGCTAAGCTGCCAATTGTGAGTGCGGATGATGTAAATGGTAGGGTTTTGAATAGTCCGCCTATCTTTCGAATATCTTGTTCGTCATTGAGGCTGTGAATAATTGACCCAGAGCACATGAAGAGTATGGCTTTGAAGAATGCATGGGTGCAGATGTGGAGGAAGGCTAGATGTGGTTGATTGATTCCAATGGTTACTATTATTAAGCCTAATTGGCTAGAAGTGGAGAATGCGATAATTTTTTTAATGTCGTTTTGGGTTAAAGCACATAGGGCTGTGAATAGCGTGGTTATAGCACCTAGACATAGGATTAGGGATTGAGCTAGTTTGTTTGACTCTAAAATTGGGTAGAATCGGATTAGTAGGAAAACTCCGGCAACGACCATGGTGCTAGAGTGTAGTAGGGCTGAGACAGGGGTTGGGCCCTCTATTGCTGCTGGCAGTCAAGGATGGAGGCCGAATTGGGCTGATTTTCCTGCGGCTGCTAGGATTAGGCCTAGGAGTGGTAGGGTAAGGTTAGTTTGTCCTAGTATAAAGATTTGTTGGAGTTCTCATGTGTTTATGTGGGTGAGGAATCATGCTATGGATAGGACGAAGCCAATGTCGCCGATTCGGTTGTACAGAATTGCCTGTAGGGCTGCAGTGTTGGCATCTGTTCGTCCAAACCACCAGCCGATTAGGAGGAATGATATGATGCCTACTCCCTCTCAGCCAATGAAGAGCTGGAATAGGTTGTTGGCTGTGACCAGGATTATTATAGTGATTAGGAATATTAGTAGATATTTGAAAAATCGGTTGATGTTGGGGTCTGCATGCATGTATCACAGGGAGAATTCTATAATGGACCATGTGACAAATAGTGCGACTGGGATGAAAAGCATTGAGAAGAAGTCTAGTTTTAGGCTAATAGAGAGATTTATGGTGTTGATGGTTGTTCAGTGTCAGCTTGCTAATATTATCTCTTGATTTGAGTGCAGAAATATGATCGTTGGGGCTAGGCTAATAATAAAGGCAAGTGAAACTGATTTTTTTACATATGTGGGGAAATTGGGGTGGAAATAGAAGTTGCTGAGTGATGTTATAATGGGTATTACTAGAATTAAAATTGTTAGGGCAGAGAGTGTTGAGAATAAGTTAATTGCTTTTATTTGGAGTTGCACCAATTTTTTGGTTCCTAAGACCAACGGATAACTACCATCCTTTAAAAGCTGAGGAAGCCATATTGTTATATATGGTAGCAGGAGTTAGCAGTTCTTGCATTCTTTCTCGGTAGACAAGAGGGTGTTAGCCTCTATTATTAGACTCACAATCTAATGTTTTATTTAAACTATGTTTACAGTATGTTATGCCGAGGATGATTTTAGGGCTGATTGATAGGAGTGCCAGGGGTAGAAGGTGAAGTAGTATGAGAGTGTGTTCGCGTGTAAATGATGGAGTGATGTTGTTAGTGTGGTACGTGGGCTTTCCTCGTTGTGTTGTGGAAAGTATATAGAGGGTGTAAAGAGCGGTGATTAGTATATTAGTCCCTGCTAGAATAATTGTGAAGTTTGATCAAGAGAATGTTGAGATGATTACGAACAGTTCTCCGATTAGGTTGATTGAGGGGGGTAGTGCCAGGTTGGCTAAGCTTGCTAAGAGTCATCATGCGGCTATGAGGGGGAGGATGGTTTGTAGTCCGCGGGCTAGGATTATGGTTCGACTGTGGGTGCGTTCATAGTTGGTGTTGGCCAGGCAGAATAGTATTGATGAGGTGAGCCCATGTGCGATTATTAGGGTTGTGGCTCCTATGAAGCTTCATGGGGTTTGAATTAGGATTGCGACGATTACAAGTGCCATGTGGCTGACGGATGAATAAGCGATTAGGGATTTCAGATCTGTTTGTCGCAGGCAGATGGAGCTTGTTATGATTATGCCTCATAGCGATAGGAGGAGAAAGGGGTAGGCTATATATTCTGTCACTGGGTTTAGGATGAGGGTCAGGCGTATTATGCCGTATCCGCCTAGTTTTAGTAGGACTGCTGCTAGGACTATGGAGCCTGCAATGGGGGCTTCTACATGGGCTTTGGGGAGTCATAGGTGTAAGCCATATAGGGGTATTTTAACTAGGAAAGCTATTATGCAGGCTAGTCATAGTAGAGAGTTAGACCAAGAGTCGGTTAGGGGGCGGGCTAGCAGTTGGACGATTAGAAAATTTAGTGTTCCTGAGGTGTTGTGAATGTAGAGTAGGGCCACTAGTAGAGGGAGAGACCCGACTAGAGTATAGAATAGGAAATAGGTCCCTGCGTTTAGTCGCTCTGTCTGATTGCCTCAGCGGGTGATGATGATGAGCGTAGGGATGAGGGTGGCTTCAAACAGGATGTAGAATATGATTAATTCGGTGGCTGAAAAGGTTAAAATTAGGAAGGTTTGTAGTAGGGTTAGTATTGAGATAAATAGTTTTTTTCGTGAGGGAGATTCTTTGGAGAGGTGGTTTTGGCTGGCAATTAATATTAGGGGTAGGAGTCAGAATGTTAGGATTAATAGTGGTGTGGATAGTGGGTCGGATGAGAATATTAAAGAGAAGTTAAGGTTGTGGACATTGGGTTGGTTTATTAGTAGAAGTGCCGCTAGGCTAATTATGAGGCTATGAGATGTGGTGTTGATTCATAGTATTTTGGTCTTTGATCATCAAGTAAGGGGGAGGAGTATGATTGTGGGGATAATTAGTTTTAACATTGTAAGAGGTTAAGGTTATGTACGTAGTCTATCCCGTATGTATTAGATACCATGACTAGTAAGGCTAGGCCGACAGCGGCTTCGCAGGCCGCGAAGACTAGTAGGATTACTGGGAATATGAAGGAGATGGTGAAGTTTATGCTGAGTGAGGTGATTGTGGCTAATATAAATAGGGATAGTATTATTCCCTCCAGGCAAAGTAGTGAGGACATGAGGTGGGATCGATAGACGAATATGCCGAGTAGGGCTATCATGAATGCTACTATGATGTTTAGAGTGGTGATAGACATGTTGATAATTATGGGCAGTCCATAGTCTAATGAGTCGAAATCATTTGTTTTGTCTAAACTAATTATCATATTCAACTCACTCTAGGCCTTTTTGTATTCATTCGTAGGCTAAGCCCATAGCTAGTACTGAGATGAGGAGAAGGGCAATGGTCAGTATAAGAGTTAGGTTGTCGGCTTGAGCGGCTCAGGGCAGAGGTAGGAGGAGTGCAATTTCTAGGTCAAAAAGCAGGAATGTGATGGCAACAAGGAAGAACTTTAGGGAAAAGGGGAGGCGGGCGGATCCCATTGGATCAAAGCCGCATTCATATGGGCTGGTTTTTTCTGAATAGGTGTAGGTTTGTGGTAGTCAAAATGCAATGATAACTAGAATTGTAGGGACTAGGGTGTTGATAAATAGGGCTAGTATCAGGTTTATTACTTCATTCTGGATTAGGGCCAGAGCTAACTGATTGGAAGTCAGTTGTACTAATTATACTAAGGAAGTATGATCCTCATCAGTAAATTGAGACATATAGGAATAGTCAGACTACATCAACAAAGTGTCAATATCATGCTGCGGCCTCGAATCCGAAGTGGTGATCGGATGTAAAGTGGAAATTGAATTGTCGAAGTAGGCAAACAGTCAGGAAAGTGGAGCCAATGATTACATGGAGGCCATGGAATCCGGTTGCCATGAAAAATGTTGAGCCATACACACCGTCTGAAATAGTAAACGATGTTTCATAGTACTCGGAGGCTTGGAGCAGGGTAAAATAGGCCCCCAGAAGAATAGTAATTAGTAGGGCTTGTTGTATGTTTTTTCGGTTGCCTTCTATAAGGCTATGGTGTGCTCAGGTGATTGATACGCCTGAGGCTAGTAAGACTGAGGTGTTTAAGAGGGGGACTTCAAGAGGATTTAGGGGGGTGATGCCTACAGGTGGTCAGCAGCCGCCTAGTTCTGGGGTAGGAGCTAAGCTTGAGTGGTAGAACGCTCAGAAGAAGCCTGCGAAGAAAAAGACTTCTGATAGAATAAATAGGACTATTCCATAGCGGAGGCCTTTTTGGACAATTGGGGTGTGGTGTCCTTGAAAGGTGCCTTCTCGTACAATATCACGCCATCATTGGAACATGGTGAGGATGTTAGTTAGGAGGCCAATGGATAAGAGGACAGAGGAGTGGAAGTGGAATCATATAACTAAGCCAGATGTTATCAGAAGGGCAGACAGGGCTCCTGTAAGTGGTCATGGGCTGGGGTTAACTATGTGGTAAGCATGGGTCTGGTGGGTCATTATGTGTTGTCGTGTAGATATAGGCTTACTAGGAGGGTAAAGACGTATGCTTGGATTAGTGCTACGGCAAATTCTAGGCCGGTTAGTAGGAGGAGAATAATGAATGTAATTGTGGCAGTTGTGGGGCTGATAGAAGTTAGGGCTAGTGTGGCACCGCCAATGAGGTGTATTAGAAGATGGCCTGCAGTGATGTTGGCAGTGAGCCGTACGGCAAGGGCTATGGGTTGAATAAATAGGCTAATTGTCTCGATAATTACGAGTATTGGGATGAGTGGGAGAGGGGTTCCTTGTGGTAGGAAGTGGGCTAGTGAGGCTTTAGTTTTGTGTCGAAAGCCTATAATAACTGCTCCTGCTCATAAGGGAATTGCTATTCCGAGGTTTATGGATAATTGTGTGGTTGGGGTGAAGGAGTGGGGAAGGAGGCCTAGGAGATTGGTTGAGCCAATAAATATAATTAAGGAGATTAGTATTAGGGACCAGGTTCGGCCTTTGGGGTTGTGGATTAGTATTATTTGTTTTAGGATAAGTTGGACTAATCACTGTTGAATAGCAACAAGTCGGTTGTTAATAAGGCGAGTGGGGGTGGGGAATAAAATGATTGGGAATATGATGATAAGGGTGACGATGGGTAGTCCTATTATTGAAGGGGTAATGAAAGAGGAGAATAGATTTTCGTTCATTTGGATTCTCAAGGGGTGGGCTGTTTGGTTGATTTCAAGCCTGTGGGGGTGGGGTTTGCAGGGTATGTGTATTTGTGAAATTTAAGTTGAATGAGGGTGAATAGTGAGATTATTATAGAGAGGATAGTAATGAATCATGTCGAGGTGTCTAGCTGTGGCATATCATTATGGAGGGGTGCGAGCTCTCAGTCTTTAACTTAAAAGGTTAACGCTAATTAGCTTCATAATGTTCTTATAGCATTGATGATGATCAGGCCTCGAAGTGTTTTAGGGGTACGAGCTCAAGGACAATTGGTATAAAGCTGTGATTTGATCCGCAAATTTCTGAGCATTGTCCGTAGAATAAACCAGGGCGAGTAGACATGAGTGTTGCTTGATTTAGTCGTCCTGGGATAGCATCTGTTTTTAGGCCTAGCGATGGTACAGCTCATGAGTGTAGTACATCTTCTGACGAGATAAGTATACGCACGGGTAGCTCTATGGGGAGGACCACCCGGTTGTCTACTTCTAACAGTCGTAGCTCTCCTGGTTTTAGGTCTGATGTCGGGGTTATGTAGGAGTCGAAGCTTAGGTCTTCGTAGTCGGTGTATTCGTAGCTTCAGTATCATTGGTGTCCTATCGTTTTGACTGTTAAAGACGGGTTGTTAATTTCGTCTATTATGTAAAGGATACGTAAAGAGGGAAGGGCGATAAGGATCAGAATAATGGCTGGGAGGATGGTTCAGATTGTTTCTACCTCCTGGGCGTCTATTGTACTGGTGTGTGTAAGTTTTGTGGATAGTATGAGGCCAATGATGTAGAGGACTAGGGTGCTGATTAAAAAGACAATTATTAGTGTATGGTCATGAAAGTGTATAAGCTCTTCTATAATTGGTGAGGAGGCATCTTGAAAGCCTAATTGAAATGGGTACGCCATAGAGATATATGGGTGTGTAGTCCATAATTTAACCTTGACAAGGTCATGTAATGATTTTACTAATACCTCATTGAGAAAGTCATAAAGGTTATGTGGTTGGCTTGAAACCAATTAATGGGGGTTCGATTCCTTCCTTTCTTGCTCTAGGCCTTAACGTAAGCGGGTTCTTCAAATGTGTGGTAAGGGGGAGGACAGCCGTGGAGTCACTCCAGGTTTGTCGTCGTTAATTCAACTGTTGAGACTTCTCGTTTGGAGGCGAATGCTTCTCAGATTATAAAGATTATAATTATTACGGCTGTTAGTGAGATGAAGGAGCCTATGGAGGATACTGTGTTTCATGTGGTATATGCATCGGGGTAATCAGAGTAACGTCGAGGTATGCCGGACAGGCCTAGGAAGTGCTGAGGGAAGAATGTGAGGTTGACTCCGACAAACATTACGGCGAAGTGGGTCTTTGCTCAGACGGGGTCAAGAGTATAGCCTGAAAACAGAGGGAACCAGTGGGCAAATCCGCCCATGATAGCAAATACAGCTCCTATTGATAGTACGTAGTGGAAGTGGGCTACTACGTAGTAGGTGTCGTGAAGAACAATGTCTAGTGATGAGTTGGCTAGGACAATGCCTGTTAGGCCCCCGATCGTGAAGAGAAAGATGAAGCCCAAGGCCCAGAGTATGGCGGGGGATCATTTGATATTGCCCCCATGTAGGGTGGCCAACCAGCTAAAGACTTTTACGCCGGTTGGGATGGCAATGATTATTGTTGCCGATGTGAAGTATGCGCGGGTGTCCACGTCTATGCCTACTGTAAATATGTGATGGGCTCAGACAATAAACCCTAGGAAGCCAATAGATATTATAGCTCACACTATTCCCATGTAGCCAAAAGGCTCCTTTTTGCCTGAATAGTATGTGACAATGTGAGAGATAACGCCGAAGCCTGGAAGGATTAGGATGTAAACTTCGGGGTGGCCGAAGAATCAAAATAAGTGTTGATATAGAATAGGGTCTCCGCCTCCTGCAGGATCAAAGAATGTTGTATTTAGGTTTCGGTCTGTTAATAGTATAGTAATGCCTGCTGCTAGAACTGGTAAAGAGAGTAGCAGTAGGACGGCTGTAATGAGAACTGATCATACAAATAATGGGGTTTGATATTGGGACATGGCTGGGGGTTTTATGTTGATAATTGTTGTAATGAAGTTAATAGCCCCAAGAATTGAAGAAACACCGGCTAAGTGGAGGGAAAAGATCGCTAAGTCAACAGAGGCGCCTGCGTGGGCTAGATTGCCTGCTAAGGGTGGATAGACTGTCCAGCCAGTCCCTACGCCGGCTTCGACCATGGAGGAGGCTAAGAGGAGAAGAAATGAGGGGGGTAGGAGTCAAAAACTTATATTGTTTATCCGGGGGAATGCTATGTCAGGGGCACCAATCATTAGGGGAACAAGTCAGTTGCCAAAACCCCCAATCATAATGGGTATTACTATGAAGAAAATTATCACGAAAGCGTGGGCTGTAACGATTACATTATAGATTTGATCATCTCCTAGGAGGGTCCCAGGTTGACCAAGCTCTGCCCGGATGAGAAGACTAAGTGCTGTGCCCACTATGCCAGCTCAGGCACCAAATAGCATATATAAGGTGCCGATGTCTTTGTGGTTTGTGGAGAATAACCAACGGTTGATGAACATAGGTAAGGTGGCTGAGTAAAGCATTAGGCTGTAAATCTAACCACAGGGGTTTAAATCCCCTTCTTGCCAAGCCCTGAGGTGATCTATCATGTTGAATTGCAAATTCAAAGGAGCAGCTTCAATCCTGCCGGGGCTTCTCCCGCCTTTTTTCTTCTGCGGCGGGAGAAGTAGATTGAAGCCAGTTGACTAGGGTGTTTAGCTGTTAACTAAATTTTCGTGGGGTTGGATCCCACCAATCTAGGAGGACTTAGCTTAAGTAAAGTGTCTGGTTTGCATCCAGGAGATGTGAGGTGGTTCTTGCAGTCCTTAGGCAGAAGTTAAGTATGTGCTACTTGCTTAGAGCTTTGAAGGCTCTTGGTCTAACTTAACCTAAACTTCTAATATCAGGAGGTGAATAGGGGGAGAAGGGGGAGGGATAGTGCGGAGAGGATGATTAGGGGCGATAGGAAATAGGCTTGGTTTTTTGGCTCAAATTGTCATTTTATTTTCATGTTGTTTGTGGTAGGGAATATTGTTAGGGAGGTTGAGTAAACTAGTCGTATGTAGAAGTACAGGTTTAGTAGGGCTAGTATAGCTATTACAGTGGGGAGGATGATGCTATCATTTTTAGTGAGTTCATTGATAATAGCTCATTTTGGCATGAAGCCAGTGAGTGGGGGGAGGCCTCCTAGGGATATAAGGATTACGAGTATGCTTGCAGTTATTAGGGGTGCTTTATTTCATGTTTGGGCTAGCGCGAGGGCTGTTGTGCTGGAGTTGATGATTAGGAGGGAGAATATGGGGATTGTTAGGATAATATAGACGATTAGGTTGAGGAGCATAATATCTGGATTGTACATTAGGATGGTTGCTATTCAGCCTATATGGGCGATTGATGAGTATGCTAGGATTTTCCGTAATTGAGTTTGATTTAGGCCCCCTCATCCTCCAACTATAATAGAGAGGATACCCATAAGTGTGAGGAGAGTGGTATTTAGAGAGTTGTGGATTTGATATAAAATGGAAAGAGGGGCGATTTTTTGTCATGTTAGAAGGAGTAGGGCTGATTTTAGATTGACCCCTTGGGTCACTTCTGGCACTCAGAAGTGAAAGGGGGCTATGCCTAATTTTATTGTGAGTGCGGTGGTCATGAGTAGGGGTGGGATGGGGTTGTTGGGGTTTAGGGCAGCTCAATTACCTGAGAGTATAAGGTTTAGAATAATTGCTATTATTAGGATTATTGAGGCTGTGGCTTGGGTGAGGAAATATTTTGTTGCGGCTTCTGTGGATCGTGGGTTGTTTTTGTAGGTGAGAATAGGGATAATAGAGAGTATGTTTATTTCTAGGCCTACTCAAATTAAGAGTCAGTGCGAGCTGAAGGTGGTGATGGCAGTGCCTGTGATAAGTGTGAGTATAATTATTATCAGGACAAGGGGGTTGATTAGTACGGGAAGGGTATAAACCAACATTTTCGGGGTATGGGCCCGATAGCTTATTTAGCTGACCTTACTTAGAGCGTGGTGTAGTGGGTAGCACGGAGAATTTTGAGTTCTCAAGGATGGGTTCGAGACCTAAGGCTCTAGAAACAAGGGGGCTTGAACCCCTATAATTTACTCTATCAAAGTAACTCTTTTATCAGACATATTTCTATGTGTATGGGGGGATGCTTGCTAGGGACACAGGTATTGAAACGTGTCACATACACATGGCTAGGGTTAGGGGGAGGAAGTTTTTTCATAGGAGGTGCATGAGTTGGTCGTATCGGAATCGTGGGTATGATGCTCGGATTCATAGAAATACTATTGTTAAAAGGAGTGTCTTGATAGCGAAATTGATTGTAAAGAATTGGGGATTTTGTGCATCATGGAATGCTCCTAGGAATAGGGTGACGGTGAGAGCGTTTATTATGATGATGTTTGTGTATTCGGCCAGAAAGAATAGGGCGAAAGGACCTGCGGCGTACTCTACGTTAAAGCCGGACACAAGTTCAGATTCTCCCTCGGTTAAGTCAAAGGGGGCTCGGTTTGTTTCTGCCAAGGTTGAGATAAATCATATTATGGCTAGGGGTCATGCTGGGATGAGAATTCACATATATTCTTGGGTTTCGATTAGGGAAGATAGGGCGAATGATCCGTTTATGAGGAGGATGGATAGAAGAATAATAGCTAGTGTTACTTCATATGAAATTGTTTGTGCAACGGCTCGTAGTGCTCCGATGAGTGCATACTTGGAGTTTGAGGCTCATCCTGATCATAAGATAGAGTATACTGCTAAGCTAGAGGTTGCTAGGATAAATAGAATACCCATGTTTATATTGATTAGTGGATATGGTATGGGAATAGGAATTCACATTGTTAGTGCCAGGGTAAGGGCTAGGGTTGGGGCAATGATAAACAGGAAGGGAGAGGATGTTAGGGGGCGGAGGGGTTCTTTGATAAAGAGCTTTACTGCGTCTGCGAAAGGTTGGAGTAGGCCATATGGGCCTACTACGTTGGGTCCTTTGCGGAGTTGTATGTAACCTAGGATTTTCCGTTCAACTAAGGTGAGGAAAGCTATGGCTAAGAGGATGGGGATAATTAGGAGGAGGGTGTTGATTAGGAACATGGTGTTAAGAAGAGGAGTTGAACCTCTGAGTATAAAGTTTTAAGTTTTATGCATTTACCGGGCTCTGCCATCTTAACAAGCCCTGATCTTGGGCAGGGTTATTTATGCTTAGTTTATTAGATTGAGATTTTTTCATCTATTGGGCTTAGAGCGCTGGGGGTACAGTGGGCTCTACTTCTCTTGTCCTTTCGTACTGGGAGAAGTAAGTGAATAGATAGAAACCGACCTGGATTACTCCGGTCTGAACTCAGATCACGTAGGACTTTAATCGTTGAACAAACGAACCATTAATAGCGGTTGCACCATTTGGATGTCCTGATCCAACATCGAGGTCGTAAACCCTATTGTCGATAGGGACTCTAGAATAGGATTGCGCTGTTATCCCTAGGGTAACTTGTTCCATTGATCAATTAATTGGGTCAATTAGTGGTTTAAATGCTTAGACAGGTGTGTCATAGCTCAAATCCATTCGGAGGTTGTTTTGTACTCCGAGGTCACCCCAACCAAAATTTCTAGCTTAGGTACATAATTTGTTGGGCTCGGGTGGAGGGGGGGGGTTATTTGTGTAAGCTAGTGAATTAAAGCTCCATAGGGTCTTCTCGTCTTATTGTGTTATCCCCGCCTCTTCACGGGGAGGTCAATTTCACTGATCAGAGGTGGGAGACAGTCGAGCCCTCGTGTTGCCGTTCATACAAGTCCCTAATTAAGGAACAAATGATTATGCTACCTTTGCACGGTCAGAATACCGCGGCCGTTGAACTTGCGTCACTGGGCAGGCAGTGCCTCTAATACTTGTGATGCTAGAGGTGATGTTTTTGGTAAACAGGCGGGGCTGGGGTTTGCCGAGTTCCTTCCACTTCTTTTAATCTCTCCTTAAGTGCACTCCTGTGTCGGGTTAACAGTGAGGTATTACGTAGATTCCAGGGTGTGGTGTGCTTACGTACGGGTGTTAATTATCAGTGTTTATACGATCTGATATAAGCTTGTGCGGGGAGAACGGGGTTCTTGTTACTCATACTAGCAGTGTTGCTTCTATAAAAATATAGATTGGTCCAGTATAGTATGTTGGGGGCTGAAGGATTTGTATGGGATTTAGTTTTGGGGTGATGTTGAGCTTTAACGCTTTCTTAATTGGTGGCTGCTTTTAGGCCAACTATGGTAATAATCTTGTTTACTCTCCAACTCAGGTTGTATCCTGGTTCTAAGAGGCTGTCCCCTCTTAGATTATATTTTATGCTTACATTTGGGTTTGGGGTATCCTGTTGGTAAGCATAAAGTGGAACTAAAATTCTGGTCTGGACAACCAGCTATCACTAGGCTCGTTTGGCTTTTCACCTCTATCTGCAAGTCGTCCCACTATTTTGCCACATAGACGGGTTCGTTCATAAAACTGCTCGCAGATAGCTCGTCTAGTTTCGGGGTTTTTGACTAAAATTCTTTTTGCCAAGGGGTTTCTGGCTAATTCATTATGCAAAAGGTACAAGGGCTAATCTTTGCTTCTTTGTGCTATTGATTAATCTTTCATCTTTCCCTTACGGTACTGTCTCTATAGCTCCGAAAAGTCATATTTCTATCTCCTATACTTTAAGGGTGGTAAATGTTTTGTTTTAGTAGAGTATATAGTTGTGTGGGGTGGGTGGTCGGGCTGGGAGTAGCGTCAAAGTGGTCACGGTAGTGTGAAATCTTCTGAGTGTAAGTCAGATGCTTTGGTTAAGCTACGCTTTGAGTTTTCCAAGCACACTTTCCAGTATACTTACCTTGTTACGACTTATCTCCTCTAGCATTTGTAAGTGTGTTGTGTTTATTTAGGGGCACAGAATATTCAGATGATTGAGGAGGGTGACGGGCGGTGTGTGCGTGCTTCATTGCCGTGTTCAACTAAGCTCTCTGTTCTTAATTTACTGCTAAATCCGCCTTCGGCCCCAGGCTTTCACAGGGGCTTTCGTGAGTGTTCTTTGGGAAGAAAATGTAGCCCATTGCTTCCCACCCCATAGGCTACACCTTGACCTAACGTTTTTATGAGGGTGATTAGGCTTACTACTAGGCCTTTTTAGGGTTTGCTGAAGATGGCGGTATACAGGCTGAGTTGGCAAGGGGTGGTGAGGTAAAACGGGGTTTATCGATTATAGAACAGGCTCCTCTAGGGGGTATAAAGCACCGCCAAGTCCTTTGAGTTTTAAGCTGTTGCTAGTAGTCCTCTGGCGAATAGTCTTGTTGTTGTAACTATTTAGGTTTATGGCTAGGCATAGTGGGGTATCTAATCCCAGTTTGGGTCCTAGCTTTCGTGTATTCAAGGGTGTTAAAGTCACTTTCGTTGTGGGTTTTGTTATAGCTACAGCTTTTTACAGCTTGGATAGCATTTAACTTTATTGTGCTGAAATCTTAAAACACGCTTTACGCCGGGGTTTGTTAATTCGGGTTATTCGTATGACCGCGGTGGCTGGCACGAAATTTACCAACTCTAGTGTAGTCTAACTTAGTCAAACTTTCGTTTATTGCTTAAGATTTATCACTGCTGTGTCCCTTGGGGGTGTGGTTGAGCAAGGTATTTTGAGCTACCAGTGTGTGCTTAATACCCGCTCCTCTTAATCAGGGTTTGATCTTGAGGGCATTTTCACCGGTTTGGGGATTCTTGCATGTGTAAGCCAACTACAAACTAACAAAAAGGCTAGGACCAAACCTGTTGTGTTTATGGAGTTTATAAACTCATCTAGGCATTTTCAGTGCCTTGCTTTATAGTATAAGCTACATGAAC